CACGATTAGTTACAAACGCTTTTTGACAAGCATTTGCCGCACTGGGTCGGGTGAACCAAAAACCTATTAATAGATAAGAACACATTCCAACCAATTCCCAAAAAATATAAATTTGTATTAAATTAGAACTAGTAACTAATCCCAACATTGAAGTATTGAAAAAACTCATATAAGCAAAAAATCTCACATATCCCCGATCATGAGACATATAATTGTCACTATAAATAAGAACCAGAACCCCAACACTAGTGATTAATATTGACATAATAGAAGTAAGTGGATCAACCAAGGAGCCGAACTCTAAAGAAAAATCATTATTGATAGTCCAAGACCATACATATTGATAGACAGAATTGTTATTTAGTTGCTGAATAAAAAAATGGGCTGAAAAAAACAAAACTATACTTAATAATAAAACACTCGGAAAAGCCCACATACGTCGAAGATTTTTAGTTGCCGTTGGAAAAAGTAGAAGCCCTGCTCCTATTAACATAGGAACTGGAAGTGGAATGAACGGTATGATCCATGAATATTGATATGTATATTCCATAAAAAAAAATTATCTTAATTAATTGTTTCTGATTCACTAGTTCTTATTTCTGTTCTTTTGAAAGCAGTCGATTAATAAAAAGATTAAAATATATAAAATAAAATTTAAATAGGATTTCCCAGCCTTAATTTTCGTAATATTTCCAAACGACTACAAATATTTCAAATGAAAATGAAGAATAGGGGTTAGTCAAATGATATAAAGAAATTACGAGTGAAAAACAAATATATCCTTTAAATTCAATATTAATAAATTTATTATTAATATTGTTAATATTGAATTAAATTATTAATATGAAAATAAAATTTTATGAAGATAAAAAAGAAAAATTGCAATTTAGATCTAATTATTACGTATTACAATAATTTATTTATACCCATAGAGCAAGGATAAATAATGACAGAAAAAGGGTAGTTAATAGGAATCATAGGGCCCATAACTTAACTTATAAAACCTATTTTTCATAAAAAAACAAACCCATTTATTGAAGTTTGATTAGGTTATTACCAATCATTAACTAATGTTTATAGATGTCTTTCACATACAACCGATGAACCTATTATAATTTTAAAATGGCAGTTCCAAAAAAGCGCACCTCGAGTTCAAAAAAACGTATTCGTAAAAATATTTGGAAAAGAAAAGGGTATTGGGCAGCATTGAAAGCTTTTTCGTTAGCAAAATCGCTTTCTACTGGTAATTCAAAAAGTTTTTTTTGTGTGACAAATAAATAATCAACTAAATAAATAGGTTAAATTTTTATTAGAATGTATTTCTAAAGTTTTTTTATAAAATTTTAAAGTTATCAAGACTATAATATTAATTTAAAAATAATAGGGAATAATCTAAATTACTATTTCATAAAAAAAAAATTATTTGAATTCTCTAATGTTTTAACCTGATCAATAACAATCTAAAACGGTATTTTTTTGTTTGAAAAAGAAATAAACGCAAGTCCAAGGTTTCACCTTTTGTTTTGGTATGTTTTATCATTTTCAAGATGGGGATTCTCAACCTCCCCATCGACTTGACTCGATAATCCATTTTTTTAGTTCGATCCATGTATAGAACTAAAAACTATCTAGTTACAAATGTTCCGTCTTATTTTCATAAGATCATAAAGTAATAAACTACGAAACTAAAAAACCCATTGTTACTTCATAGTAAAAAAGGGAATACTCTAAAATATAAAATAAATAATAATAGATAAAATAATTTTTTAATGAAAACGTTTAGATTAAACGCCCCATAACAAATTTTTAATTATCGATTTTACTGTTTCCTAAAAAAAATATAGAATAGAATAAATTCCCTGAATCTCGACAATTGAATAAAAATAGGTTAGTATGATTTCGAATAAGCCGCTATGGTGAAATCGGTAGACACGCTGCTCTTAGGAAGCAGTGCTAGAGCATCTCGGTTCGAGTCCGAGTGGCGGCATGGCTTTTTCTTTTAGAAAAAGCTATTTAATAAATTTAATAAATTAAATTAGCTATTTCAATTCCTATAATTGAGGCTCCCCTTTTAATAAAATTTATGATATTTTCAACTTTAGAGCATATATTAACTCATATATCCTTTTCGATCATTTCAATTGTAATTATAATTTATTTGATAACTTTATTTGTCGATGAAATCGTAGGACTTTATGATTCATCAGAAAAGGGTATGATCGCTACTTTTTTCTGCATAACAGGATTATTAGTTACTCGTTGGATTTATTTTGGACATTTACCATTAAGTGATTTATATGAATCATTAATTTTCCTATCGTGGGGTTTTTCCATTATTCATATGATTCCTTATTTTAAAAAACAGCAAACCCATTTAAGCGCAATAACGGCACCAAGTGTTATTTTTACTCAGGGTTTCACTACTTCGGGTTTTTTAAATGAAATGCATCAATCCACAATATTAGTACCGGCTCTCCAATCGCATTGGTTAATGATGCACGTAAGTATGATGGTGTTGGGCTATGCAGCTCTTTTGTGTGGATCATTATTATCACTAGCTCTTATAATCATTACATTTCGAAAATTTATAAGGATTTTTAGTAAAAGCAATAATTTATTAACTGAGTCATTTTCCTTTGGTGAGATTGAATACGTGAATGAAAGAAAGAATGTGTTACAAAACACTTCTTTGATTTCTTCTCAGAATTATTACAGATATCAGTTAATTCAACAATTGGATCGATGGAGTTATCGTATTATTAGTTTAGGATTTATACTTTTAACCATAGGTATTCTTTCGGGAGCAGTATGGGCTAATGAAGCATGGGGATCCTATTGGAATTGGGATCCAAAAGAGACTTGGGCATTTATTACTTGGACCATATTTGCGATTTATTTACATATTAGAACAAATAAAAATTATGAAACTTTAAATTCAGCAATTGTGGCTTCAATGGGCTTTCTTATAATTTGGATATGCTATTTTGGGGTTAATCTATTAGGAATAGGGTTGCATAGTTATGGTTCATTTACACTACCATAAAGTACTTAACAACCAGAAGACTGGGGAAGCATACATATATATATGAAACCCTTATATAAACCATCAAGAACCATTTGAATCATTCTATTTATATTACTTGATTCAAATGGTTCTAGAAAATGTAAAAAATATCTGGTTATATGGTTATAATACCAACTTTTTATTTAACTTAAAATTTATTTAACTTAAAATAATAAAAAACCTTTTTTGTACAACGAACGATAAAAAAAACTATTTTAAATTTTTATTTGTTGATAAAAACTATCTATAAAAAAAATTTGATAGAATAGCTTCGACCTTGTCAACGGATAATGAGAAAACGAAATCGGGATAAATCCCAATACTTATTACAGGTAAAAGGATAGAAATCGAAATAAATAGCTCTCGCGGACCAGAATCAAAAAAATAATAATTTTGGGCATTAAAAAGCTTATATCCATAGAATATCTGACGTAACATAGATAATGAATAAATAGGAGTTAATATCATTCCAATTGCCATTACCAAAGTAATTAATATTTTTGTCATTACAAGATATTTTTGGCTAGTAAGTATTCCAAAAAAAACTACCAATTCGGCAACAAAACCGCTCATGCCCGGTAATGCAAGTGAAGCCATTGATAAGATACTGAAAGTCGTGAATATTTTTGGAATTGAGATACCCATTCCACCCATTTCGTCGAGATAAACAAGTCGTATTCTATCATAACTGGTTCCTGCCAAGAAAAAAAGCGCAGCGCCAATAAATCCGTGAGAAATTATTTGTAAAACGGCCCCGTTGAGCCCTGTATCGCTTATAGAACTAATTCCTATAATTATGAAACCCATATGAGATACAGAAGAATAGGCTATTCTTTTTTTTAAATTACGCTGGCCAGGAGATGTTAAAGCTGCATAGATAATTTGAATTGTGCCGACTATCATCAACCAGGGAGAAAATAGAGAATGGGCGTGGGGTAATAATTCCATATTGATTCGAATCAACCCATACGCTCCCATTTTTAATAAGATTCCGGCTAAAAGCATACAAGTACTATAATGTGCCTCTCCATGAGTGTCTGGTAACCATGTATGTAGGGGTATGATCGGTGATTTGACAGCAAAAGCAATAAGAAATCCAATATAGAATATTATTTCCAGTGCTACAGGATATGATTGATTAGCTAATGTTTCAAAATTTAATGTCGGTTCATTGGAGCCGTATAAACCAATACCCAGAACTCCTATTAATAAAAAAATAGAACCTCCGGCAGTGTACAAAATAAATTTTGTAGATGAATACAAACGTTTCTTTCCCCCCCACATCGCTAGAAGTAGATAAACGGGAATTAATTCTAACTCCCACATGATGAAAAAAAGTAAAAGGTCTTGCGAAGAAAATGGTCCTATTTGACCGCTATACATTGCTAACATTAGGAAATGGAATAGTCGGGAATCTCGAGTAACGGGCCAAGCCGCTAAAGTAGCTAAAGTTGTAATAAATCCTGTCAGTAAAATGGGTCCTATAGAAATTCCATCTATTCCCAATCTCCAGTAAAAATTAAAAAAATCGATCCATTTATAATTCTCCGTTAGTTGCATTAACGGATCATCCAATTGGAAACGATAACCGAATGCATAGGTTGTTAAAAGTAGTTCCATTATGCATATACATAAAGTATACCACCTTATTACCTTATTTCCTCTATGAGGAAGAAAGAAAATTAAGGAACCCGCGGATATTGGCAAAACTACAATTAGTGTTAACCAAGGAAAATTATTCATAGTAAAAACAAAATAAACTTGGACCAGAAAAACCCGTGCTCGAAATAACTATATTTTGAGCGCGGGTTTTTGTCGGTAAAGGTAAAAAAATCAAATGTATTCGAGTAGGGTTTTCTGGAACATATTAATAAGCTAGACCCATACTGCGAGTTGTTTCATGCCATAAATAAACGCGAACACTCAAGAAATCGGTTGGACAGGCGGATTCACATCTCTTACAACCGACACAGTCCTCTGTTCTTGGAGCAGAAGCGATTTGCTTAGCTTTACATCCGTCCCAAGGTATCATTTCTAATACATCCGTTGGGCAAGCTCGCACACATTGAGTACACCCTATACACGTATCATAAATCTTTACTGAATGTGACATTGTATAAATTTTAAAACGTCAAAAATTTTCTATCTAGTAAACTTGTAAATAAATCATATATTTAAACACCAGATGAATCAATAATTTATGATAAATTTGGAAGCAATTTACTTCTTGATCGACTCGTGTGATAGAGCCAAGATACTTTGATTTCTTACATTTTGAATTCAATTTAATGTATGGTCGTGTTAATTCGAATTTATAAATATTAAAATTTCTATGATTAATACTACTTATTTAACAAATTCGATTGATTGATACGAGTTGATTTTCTGTTACGATAAATTGACGAAACAATAGCCAGTCCAATAGCTGCTTCAGCGGCGGCAATAGCTATAACAAAAATGGAGAAAATATTTCCTTTTAATTGCCGATTATCAAAAAAATCAGAAAATGTTACGAAATTTATATTAACCGCATTTAGTATAAGTTCAAGACACATAAGGGCTCTAACCATATTTCGGCTCGTGATCAAGCCATAGATACCGAGAGAAAATAAGTAGGCACTCAAAACAAGTACATGCTCGAGCATCATTGACTAACTCCTGATCAATTTTTATTTGATTCATTTCAATATGAACTGAACAACAATTCAATGGATTTAATTGACTCGAATATAAAATAAAGTGCGTAAAAAAGGAATATATTTTTTTTTTGTAATAAATTACATAAAAAAATTATTTTTACTTTTAGACATAACCAATTTTAAATTTTTAAGATAAAAAAAATGTAATAACATAGAACATAGTTTAATTTTGATTACTGTTGCTAATTCTAGAGATTTTTTATTGGCGCGCTACGGCAATTGCGCCTATTAAAGCGACTAAAAGAATTATCGAAATGAATTCAAATGGAAGAAAAAAATCTGTTGATAAATGAATTCCAATTTGTTGACTATTACTTATCAAATCTTGCTCTATAATCTGGTTTGATCTTGTAGTCCAAATAATCCCGTACCATGACGTATCTGTAATAGTAATCATTAGTAAAACAAAAATACTTGTACAAACAGGCAAAGTAATCCCAGCCCCCACAGTCCAAAGATTAAAATCGTTGTAATATTCTGAACCATTCATAAACATCACAGCAAATACAATTAAAACGTTTATAGCTCCCACGTAAATAAGAAGTTGTGCAGCAGCTACAAAATAGGAGTTTAAAAGAATATAGAATAATGATATACAAACAAGAACCAGCCCTAACGCAAAGGCAGAATAAATAGGGTTGGTAAATAATACTACACCTATACCTCCTATTATAAGACCCGATCCCAGAAAGATTAAAAGAAAGTCGTGTATTGGTCCAGGCAAATCCATTATATGTAAAATAAAAGATAAATAAATCTAAATGTTTTTCATGACTTTATTGAGACCCGACCAGAGGTTTTTTTTTTGAAATTACTAATTAAATCCTAAGAGATATGACTAAATGTAGGTACAATTATTTTATTGGGCTAATTTTATTCTTTATCTGAATCTGAAGGAATAGTTCTAATTCGAAATTTTTTATTTCGAAATATATACAGATATATTAATTTAATTAATAAATTTTCAATCAAAATTCAGACTCGATTCTTATCAACCAATCAATAGATTAAATTTTTATTATTGACCAAACAAAATGAAAGAACTCCCAATTTCTTTAAATTAGATTAAACCCGAACTTTAGTATTGTTAAAGGAATTGGAAATTTTTCGGTAATCAAGAAGTTTACTTTTTTTTTATTTGAGTAGAATTAAAAATTGTTCGAATTGTATAATCGTCAATTACTGACATTGGTAAACGACCTAAAGCAATTTGGTTATAATTTAGTTCATGACGATCATAAGTAGAAAGTTCATATTCTTCAGTCATTGATAAACAATTTGTTGGACAATACTCAACACAATTACCACAAAATATACAGATTCCGAAATCAATACTGTAATTAAGTAATCGTTTCTTTCGAATATCTGTTTCCAATTTCCAATCAACAACGGGTAGATCTATAGGACATACACGAACACATACTTCACAAGCAATACATTTATCAAATTCAAAATGAATTCGACCACGGAAGCGCTCCGCGGTGATTAATTTTTCATAAGGATATTGAATAGTTACGGGTAAACGATTTGCATGAGATAAAGTAATTATAAAACTTTGACCAATGTACCTTGCAGCCCGTACTGTTTGTTGACCATAATTCATGAACCCAGTTACCATAGAAAACATATCGCGAATATATATATGAATAATTGTTTGTTTATTTCTCTTGTTTGAGACAAATAGTGAATATAGACTATTTCTTTACAGCGAAAAGAGTTGGGAAGAAGTTGTTAATAATAGATTACCGAGAGAGATCGGTAAAAGAAATTTCCATCCAAGATTTAATAGTTGGTCCATTCTTAGCCTAGGCAAAGTCCACCTTGTTGTGATAGGAATGAATAAGAACAAATACGTTTTAGTTAATGTAATAAAGATACCAATCGTTGCTCCAAAGACTCCACCCAGTTTATTTATTTCAAAAAACTCAGAAACATATATGTCTGGAATAAAGATATTCCAACCCCCGAAGTAAAGAACTGTTACAAATAATGAAGAAACTAATAGGTTTAGATAAGAAGCAACATAAAATAAACCAAATTTAATACCCGAGTATTCGGTTTGATAACCTGCTACTAATTCTTCTTCTGCTTCTGGTAAATCAAAAGGTAATCTCTCACATTCTGCTAGGGAAGATATGAGAAAAATGATAAACCCTATAGGTTGACGCCACAAATTCCACCCCCAAAAACCGTATTTTGATTGCGCCTCAACTATATCAATAGTACTTGAACTGTTAGATAATCATAGTCGGTGATATCATCACTGTTACCGTCGCTATTACAGAACCGTACATGAGATTTTCAACTCATACGGCTCCTTGAAGGCCATAAATAAATCTAAAGACCTTAACTATTCTTTTATCTTCATATGTTTATAGGATGAATAAGGTCAAACTTTATTGGACGGACCAAAATTAGACCGATAGAATTCTGTCTGTTATAATTATTATATTAATAAAAAAATAATAAAACTAAAGTACTTTTGAATTGATCTCACTCCTTCTTTAAGAATTTCAATTCTTCTTTGTTGAGTAATAACTTAATTCTTAAATAAAATACTTCTTGTAAAAATATAACTAACCCGGAGTTTTTACTTACGAAAAAGCGTTCCATATTAATTCATGAATTATGATACATATTCTATATATATATAGGCATACGGAAAAGGATAAAAAAGATATTTTTTTTATTGGAACCGGTTTTCTTTCTCTTTTTTTTTTTTTCGTTTCTATTCTTCTTTCTATTTCTTAAAAAAAAAGAGGGCTTACAAAATAAAGGATTTATTCGTTCCAAATAGTTATGTATTTAATCGGTGGATAGGAGTGTACTCTGGATTGGAATCATGCCTTGGGGAGTACTACCTAATAATTTCTACCAACTTTAAGCCCCAATTAGTATTCGTTGTTCGTTTATTATGTAAAAAAGCCCTTTTGGATAATTTACACAATTTCTATTTCCATTACAAATCCGTTACATATCTTGGTGTTTCTAACCACCCACTCGTTTTTGTTCAACCCCCCGCTAGGATACTACATGTATGTTAAGTTAATACATACAAATGATAGTGAAAATAAAATACGGTTGATCTTTTGAGCCCGCTTCAAGTCAGGATGACTAATCAACCAATCTTGGGATAAACAATTTATTATGCTTATTTTTATTTTCACTTAACTCTTTAACTCTTATACATGGAAAATGAGACTCAATATTTTACTGCTAATTTATATATTCTAAATTATATAATATATATAAGCTGTTTTCTTTCACTCATATAACTATTTTATTTAATTCTTCAATTCGAATAAGGAATAAAAAAAAAATGAAGATATCTAATCCTACTCAACGCATACCATCTCTTTACTAGAAAGGAAGAGTCAAGAAAGGTTTATGTCTATATATCAACGAATCACACGTAGAGATATTGATAACACACATAAGGTTAATGGTATTTCATAACTAATTGATTGAGCAGCAGCTCGTAGACCACCTAAAAAGGAATATTTATTATTTGACCCGTACCCTGACATAAGAAGTCCAATGGGAGCAATACTTGAAATGGCAATCCATAGAAAAACCCCAATATTGAGATCCGCTAAAACAAGGCGATAACCAAATGGAACTACTAAAAAGCTTACTAAAATAGATATAACTGCTATGGATGGACCGATACTGAATAAACGAGTATCCCCTCTAGATGGAAAAAGATTCTCTTTGAAAAGAAGTTTTGTCCCATCTGCTAGAGCTTGAAGAATTCCCAAAGGGCCGGCGTATTCGGGTCCAATACGTTGTTGTATTCCCGCGGATATTTCTCTTTCTAACCATACAATTACCAGTACTCCTAGTGTAATTCCCAATACAACAGTCAAAATAGGAATAAGTAACCATATAATTCCATAAAATTCTCTTAAAAATTCCATTCTAGAAAAAGAATCGATATCTTGTACTTCTAGTGTATCAATTATCATTTTAACGATCAACTTCTCCCATAATGATATCTATACTACCTAGTATTGTCATAATATCAGCCAATTTCATTCTTTTAACTAACTGAGGAAGAATTTGCAAATTAATAAAACCCGGCGGTCGGATTTTCCATCTCCAAGGAAAACCACTCCGATCCCCTATCAGAAAAATCCCTAATTCCCCTTTTGGAGCTTCGACTCGTACATAAAGTTCTTGTTTTGGCAATTCAAATGTCGGGGAAGGTTTTTTACTAATAAAGCGATATTCAAAATCATTCCATTCTGGATTTCTTTCTCTATCAAAGTATCGGATTTCTAAATTCTCATATGGCCCCCCCGGAATTCCTTCAAGAGCCTGTTGAATAATTTTTATGGATTCTGTCATTTCACCAATTCGTACTAGATAACGAGCCAATGAATCCCCCTCTTTTTGCCACTGTACTTCCCACTCAAATTCGTCATAACATTCATACTGATCCACTTTACGAAGATCCCATTGTATTCCGGACGCTCGCAGCATTGGTCCTGATAAACCCCAATTTATTACTTCCTCTCGACCAATAATGCCTACACCCTCGACTCGTTCTAAAAAAATAGGATTGCGTGTAATAAGTTGTTGATATTCAGCAACCCTTATTAAAAAATAATCGCAGAAATCCAAACATTTATCTATCCAGCCATGAGGAAGATCAGCCGCTACCCCCCCGATCCTAAAATAATTATGCATCATTCTCATACCGGTGGCAGCTTCGAATAGATCATATACTAATTCTCTTTCTCTGAAAATATAGAAAAAAGGAGTCTGTGCACCAATATCCGCCATAAAAGGGCCAAGCCATAATAGATGCGAAGCTATACGACTCAACTCCAACATAATTATTCTGATATAGCTGGCTCTTTTAGGTACTTGAATATTTCCCAGCTGTTCCGGTCCATTTACCGTTATTGCTTCTGTGAACATAGTAGCTAAATAATCCCAACGTGTTACATAAGGCAAATATTGTATAATTGTTCGGTTTTCCGCAATCTTTTCCATCCCTCGATGTAAATAACCCAATATTGGTTCACAGTCAATAACATCTTCACCATCTAGAGTAATGATAAGTCGAAGAACACCATGCATTGATGGGTGTTGGGGACCCATGTTTACTACCATGAGGTCTTTTCTTGTAGCTGGTATATTCATAGGTTTTTCCTTAATTCATTCTTTCATGAATTGCTGAAAATGAAAAAAGTTCATTAAAATTCAAGATCTAATAAATCAAATAATTCAAAAAATTTCTTCAAATTAACGAGTTTTTGATTCCCGAATATTCAACCGATTAATTAATTCTTTATAACCTATTCTATTTTTCTTTGACAAATAAGATAGAAGTCGTTGGCGTTTTCCCAAAATTTTACGCAAACCTCTCTGAGATAAATAGTCTTTTTTGTGTAATTGTAAATGTGAAGTAAGTCTTCGTATCCTATTGGTGAAACTAAATATTTGAAATTCAACGGAACCTCTGTTTTCTTCTTTTTCTTCTTGTGAAATAGCCGAGATGAATGAATTTTTTACCATAAAACGAAACTCCCTTTTTTTATTTTAAGATATTTTGATTGATAGATATCTTTATTGATCAGTAATAATAATGTAACTTGTTTTAGTTTGATATAGACAATAATCTTAATTTCGCTTTAATTTAGAATTTGATTAAATCAATCCTATTTTAATTTTAAAATTTGATTTGAAAAGGTATACAAAAGGCTGATTGTTTTACGTACTCCCAAAATACAAAAAGGTAGTGTTAAAATTAGAAGATTTTATTCATTCATTTCTTTTATAGATCGAATTGATATGGCATTGAATTAATATCATGTATCAGAATGGAATGTAAGACAATGAATGTGTTCACCTTTTTGTCGTCATAGACCCGTTGCGATATGGAAAAGATAGTAAAAAATTACTATATAATAAATTAATTAATTTTCAATCGGGGATACATATGTATCCTTACCATACTGAAACGACTGCCGTTGTTGCTATCAAACCAATACCGATTCATACAAGCTAAATCTTCTAATCGATAGTTGGGCCATAGAAATAACTTTAATTTAATAAGTTTATTTTCTTTGCTTTTATCCAAAACCTTATGGTTTACCTTATTCCTATTCACCAATGCTGAATTTTTATCCATATCATTTCTATTACTAGAATTGAAACAAATCAGAATTCTAAATTCTCTCCGAAGTCTTGGTGATAAAAGGTTTTCAGGAACAAACAAATCATAATTATTTTTATCTCTATTTCCAATCATCTTTTTATATTTGGTAATGACTTCATCATAATTCTTATCAACATTAGTTTTTTCTCGGGATTTTTGATTAATTTTGTGTTTACTTTGATTAACCAATGAAATACCAATGGTTTGATACATAATAAATTGCCCATCATTTTTTATAGATAGACGAATTGGTTCAATAATCAAAATTCCTCTTTTGATGAATTCCGTAAGAGTTAAATTTTTTTGAATCATCAGAATATCAAGACTCATTTCGCCTCTTTGAATAGAGGATATAGTTATTTCTCGTGGATTTATCAGTCTAAGCAGGAGACAATATATTTTTATGTTATTAATTATTTTTTTATTTAAAATATCATCCAATCGCAATTGAAAATGCAAATACCTTTTTAGTAAAAAATCAAACTCAGCTTTTGCTTTTGTATTGTTCTTGTATTGTTTTTTATTATTATGTTTTCTCATGTCCGAGTCCATATAATATTCTTCAACATATTTTTCTTGGTTTGAAAGAGTAAATTCAAGATTTGCTTCGTCCACATATTCTTTTTGTTCTTTATCTCGTTTTTTTAATTCACGAGATTCTTTTTCATTTGAGGATAGTAATATAAAAGTATCCTTTTTTTTATTTCCGGCAATACTTTTGTTTTTAATATCAGTAGCTTTTTTATTTATATTAGAATCTAAAAGAAGGAATTTTTTTGGTATAACCCACGGTTTAGTTTTATACAAATTATAAAATATCAAAAATTCTGGGAAGAACCAACGTTCAAGATTTGATATGGGGCCATTTAATATTTCTTCATTCATTCCCATCCAATCCAAAAATATTTTAGGATTGGATAATTTTATTTCTTGATCTTGATGAATTGTGAGATAAAAAAAATTTTTCTTTTTTATTTTATCAATTATTTGATAGTTATTAGCCTTAGTAGATTTTTTATTACTGCTTGAGTCAGTATCAATATTGATCCAAGCTTCGATATCTATTTTGTTTCTAAGACAAAAATGGATAATTCTCCAATCAAAATATTTTCTATCCGAATTTTTATCCATATCTCTAATATCATCTTGTATTCGATCATTATTGATAGGGATAATAGGAATACTGTCCATAATATAAAAAGATTTTCTTTTATTTGTGTTGGAATTCGAAAAAACCTCTTGATTATTTTTTACATGTAATGATAATTCATAAATTGAAGAGCACTTCGGATTTTCAGAATTAATAGATTTATATGCTAACCAATCATATCTATATTGTTTTTTTAAATTCTTTTTTTCATTCAGTAATGGAGCCGTTTCAAAAAATTTTCGTTTTTCGTAAGAATTTAATTTAATTTTTTTAGATGAGTTGTCTAAATCCTTATTTTGATTCATCCAGTGATGATTTAATCTATTTCGCCATTTTTTTGGTACTAGTATAGACCACCTAATGTGAGATATATCATATTGATAATGATTCTTTAACCAATTTATCCATTGATTTATTCCAGAATTATGATGATTTTTATGTCTTAATTGAGAAAGAAAAAGTTCTTGTGTTCCAACAAAATAACCCCTTATTTCATTCTTAATAAACGGAGCGGCTCCATTATATTGAAAGACAGATTTTAACTTATAAAAATCGAAATTAACGAATTGGGTTTGTGAAAGTTTGTAAAATACATAGGCTTGTGAAAAGTAGGATAAGTCACAAAAAGTATTTGAATTATTATTACTAACAGTCGTATTATATACTGCCTTTTTTATAGTCGAAATAAAGTGACTTAAACTTTGATTTGTTTTATCCATTTTTTCTTGATTTGTTTCATTATTGGTAATGTATTTATTAATAATTTTTTTTATTAATTCAAGAAATGGTTGTGTATTGATCCTAGGACTATGAATGATCCACAGAAAGATATTTGTGTATATCCTTTCACCGAAAAGTTTTATAAAAAAATGCGATTTGCGTATTAGTCGAGCATTTTTTCTTTTTACTAGCTGCCAAATATTTTTTTGTGATTCCACTCTTTTATCATCATCACTTATTTTGTTAGAACTAATATTTCGATCCGAAATTATAAATACGCCCCTTTTTTCATTTTTAATTTTTTCTATTTGATTTATGATTGTGTTTGTTCTATCTGTTAGATCCTGCATTTTTTTTTCTGTCAACGAATAATTTGTCCAATTCTGGGGTGTAGTTTCAATGTATGATTCATCAATCCGCGAATTACTTATTATTAACTCTTTTTTAGTTTTTCTCAATTCATATACTTTTCTTTTTTTCAATCCAAATAAAAATAATAGAATTGGATTTCGTTTTGATAGTTCCCCTTTTATTTCTTTTAAAAAAATAAACCTTTTAATGACCTGTTTTTTTATTTCTTTTGAAACATTTAGAAATAATTTTATTTTTTCTATAAAATTTTTTATAAGTATAAAGCGTTTGTTTTTCCATTCTCTAATTTTTTTTTTGAGTTCTTTAAAAATGGGTTCAAAAAATGAACGTTGTTTTCTGGGAGAATCAAAAGGGAATTCGGCTTCCATTCCAAAAATTGTTAAAAAACAAGAATCGTTTTTTGAATCTTTATTTTTCATTAGATCGTTGTAAGGGGCTCGTGGGTTAGATCTATGCCAAGGTTTAAGACGAAAAGGAAATAGTATTTTAATCTGAATACCGTCTGTTAACCAGTTTTTTGGAAATTCTTTTTCTGATAATTGAACGCCATTATAGGTGCATTTAACATGCATTTCTCGATTCCAATCTTTAAAATCCTCGGACCATTCGGGAAGTTGAAACAATAATATACGCGCGGTGTTTTTAACTATTATCAATGAAGGCAATATAATATATTTTCTAAGAATCGATTGGGTTACTAACAAAAGACCTCTTATTACTTGAGCAAGTAAAATACTATCCCAAGCTTCTGCTATTTCTATACGTCCTTTCTCCTTTCTTTTGGTTTCTTCTTTTTTATATTCTTCTCTTTTTTTATCACTTTCTTCTG